AATACAGGCGCGGTGATCAGTCGGACCTTTGATTAATTTAATTAATCATTTGTTTTTAGTGACCTCCTCCTTAATCCACAGGAGGTCAAATTCTGATTGCTGTTGAAGTTAGCGACCTTATTTCAGTGGAATTTGACCTAACAAGAACGGAATCACGCACGCTCTGTAGGATTTGAACCTACGACATCGGGTTTTGGAGACCCACGTTCTACCGAACTGAACTAAGAGCGCTTTCTTATCAGAATTTTTTTGAACCCCAATACACCTTGCATGTATATATATAATATAGCGTTTCTAAACTAAAAATGAAAGAAATATCATGTATGTCCAATTTAATTGATCTCAATTTATTCCTCCTTATTGCTCATAGGAGAACTAAAGTAATAGAATAGGTAGGGATGACAGGATTTGAACCCGTGACATTTTGTACCCAAAACAAACGCGCTACCAAGCTGCGCTACATCCCTTTCAATTGGTCTACAGTTTCATTGTAGAGAATCCCTGTCTTCTTTTCCATAGTGTTATTTCTTCCATTGATATACACAATTTTGATTGTCATTTCTTCTTTTTTGGGGGGACTCATGTCATATAACATATTGTATAACATATAATAAAATAATAAAAGACTTATCTATACCCATATGAGACGTTAAAAACAAAAAGAAGGAGGATTTTCAATGCGAGATCTAAAAACATATCTTTCCGTGGCACCAGTACTAAGTACTCTATGGTTCGGATCTTTAGCAGGTTTATTAATAGAGATCAATCGTTTATTCCCCGATGCGTTGACATTCCCCTTTTTTTCTTTTTAGTTATTGATACGGGAAGGGGATTAGAGATACAATCAAATCAAATAGCTGTAACTAATTAATTGCTATTTTTTTTTTGAAAAAGACTAAAGTCTATTCAATCTCAGCGAAAATCCCGGCTTAAATTTATATTATAATAGAGTGACAACGGGGATGGAAATGTGCTCCTAGGGCAACAGTATCATAAAAAATAGTTAAATAAGATACTGTACTGCAATTAGAAATATAGTTTGAAATAATTGTATTCCTTATTATTTACTATTTTTTGACTATTACTCTAGTGATTGTAACGAAATCTTTCGTAATTAGATTTAGAGTTAGCAACTTCTATTTTTTCTTTGTTCCTTTCTTATCTTATTCGCTTCAGATTGAAAAAATGGAAGAGTTGAGCGAATCAAAAACCAAAGGGGGTTCATGGCCAAGAGTAAAGATGTCCGAGTAACGGTTATTTTGGAATGTACCAGTTGTGTCCGAAACGGGGTTAATAAAGAATCAACGGGCATTTCCAGATATATTTCCCAAAAGAATCGACACAATACGCCGAGTCGATTGGAATTGAAAAAATTCTGTCCCTATTGTTACAAACATACGGTTCATGGGGAGATAAAGAAATAGATCGAATGCAGGTCTGTTTGTCACTCTTCCAAGGAACATTAAAAATGACATATTATATATATAATATATATTTAAATATAACTAAAGTAAATCCTAATTTCTATTTCTTCTATTTCAGTTGGATCTAAAAAAAAAGAATTAGAACTCAGAAATAGGATTTTCAGGGATAAGGAACAAACAAACCATGGATAAATCCAAGCGACCCTTTCTTAAATCCAAACGATCTTCTCGTAGGCGTTTGCCCCCGATCCAATCGGGGGATCGAATTGATTATAGAAATATGAGTTTAATTAGTCGGTTTATTAGTGAACAAGGAAAAATTTTATCTAGACGCGTGAATAGATTGACCTTGAAACAACAACGATTAATTACTATTGCTATAAAACAAGCGCGCATTTTATCTTTGTTACCTTTTCTTAATAACGAGAAACAGTTTGAAAGAACCGAGTCGACCGCTAGAACTACTGGTTTTAGAACCAGAAATAAATAGGCTTACTCTTCAATCAAATCAAAATTCCAATATGCTATGAACTCAAACCCAGATGGATATTTTGTTCGAAAAATAATAAAATCTTAATTTAATTTTGTGTTGTAAAAAAAAAAAAGAATCAAAGAATCGGGGAAGAATAAAAGTTTTTTTGTTTGAGCGCGTTAACTCATTTTGACGACTTTATCATCTTATCAATTTTTTCTTATACTAATTTAGACTATATCTTCCCGGAGTTCATTCTCCGGGGAATGTCATTTAAGTTTTTCGGTAAATTCCTTACAATCCTTTTCCTCTATGATCTCATTAGAAATCATATAAAGACAATTCCTATTTAATATAGCTATTTGTGCAAGTATTTTACGATTAAGAAGCAATTTACTCTTGTACAGATCATTTATAAATTTACTATAACTATAGGATACTTTATTTTCGCGAATTACTGCATTTATCCGAGTGATCCACAAACGACGAAAATCCCTCTTTTGCCTATCTCTATCCCGATGAGCAGAAACCAAAGCTCTTATTTTCTGTTGAGTAATAGTTCGAGTAAGTCTTGAATGAGCCCCCCCAAAGCTTGATGCAAATAAACGGATTTTTGTTCGACGTTTACGAGCTACATATCCTCGTCTAATTCTGGTCATTGAATAAATGAAACTTTGATGAATAACTAATTGATTTCCGTTCTTTTAGTTATTATTTTCCTCTTTACTGGTCGATTAATAACAAAACAGATTCTTCCAATGTATAAAATAAAAATTCCAATGGCTTTGGCTACTATATCCTCCCCGACCACTATATATATTTTTTTTCATTTCACCGCACAAAAACATAGTAAATATAAAACTAAAATTTAAATGGATAAAGAAATAGTGGTTCCATCGTTTCTATGGTTACTTCTTAAACGGTGAGGTCCTTTCTATACACCGGAACCCCTTCCTTCATTTAATCAATATTATTGGTAACTTGTACAGTTCACATCCTTTGGCTCTACCCATGAATTATATTATTTAGTAATAGGTCTTTCACAATGAGATCTAACCCATACAGTAACGGTATTTAATTATGAAAGTTAGCTAGGTAGCTGACCCTGTTAGTCCGTTTTTGCAAGAGTGGGAACATAATTTTTCTGCTTATATATTTCCCCCGCTTAATGGATAACCATTTATTACCAAAGGGGAATTGCTTCTCATCTTAAATTCAGGTGATTGGATTTGCACCAATGGAAACCATAAATGGAATACACAGGGAGATAATGGATCTTTTTGATTTGTAGATAGTGAGTGGAATTCTTCCATTGTATCCTATCCTACTCATATTCTATTTCTATCCTATTCACTGGTATTGATTGATCATTGATACTAGAAACATACAGTTTGTCTTTTTTTGTGTCCCAGCCCTAGCTCATGATCTAAACGTGTCGCACATACACCCTAGTACATGTTCCTCGGCGCTGAGGACATCCCCGAAGAGCGGGGGATTTCGTGACATTTCTTATTGGCTGTCGTGTATTTCTAATAAGTTGCTTAATGGTTGGCATGCTGTATCGTATACATAATAGGCTGGTTGAGATCGATCCTAACCGGATGATTATGAATCGCTTTTTTTTTAATCTATTTAACCCGGTAAGAATATAAAGAAAATCTCAACACAACAATAGTAGGGATTTCAGCGAAATCCTTCATTCAACCGCTACAAGATCAACAATTCCATGAGCTTGGGCTTCTGTTGCTGACATAAAAACATCTCTTTCCAGATCTTCGGATACAACCCATAAGGGTTTGCCCGTTCTTTGTACATAAACCCTTGTGATGGTTTCGCGCAGTTTCAGTAGTTCTTCCGCTTCCAAGATAAATTCTCCCGTTTGTGCCTCATAAAAAGAGGCTGCGGGTTGATGAATCATTACCCTGATGATAAATAAATGGTTTCTCTATCTTGCAGGATGATAAGGTGCAAACAAAAAAAAACAATTGAAGAACCGTACGGGCATTTTTTGTGCAGTGCATACGGCTCTCTAATGGAATTTACTTTTACCTTACAGCCAATAAAGAGAAAATCTAGGATCTATCAGACGCAGATCGGTAAATGATCCAATTACCACCCTTCCTTTCGGGGGAGTTAAAAAATACTATGATGGTTCCGTTGCTTTATATATTTATTTCGTCTGTGATTCAGCAATCCCAAAGTTTTTTTGAGCTAAGGCAAAAAATGAATCTTTTCTATAAAAAATAAATATTGTTAAAACGCTTCCGGTGTGAAAACAAAAAAAAAGTTTGTGCCGCTTAAATGGACTACCCCAAGATAAAATTCGGAATATCTTATTATCTCATACTACTCTTTCGATACATAATTTAATGTAAAAAAAAAAAAAGAGAGTTTTCTCATATCAAATTCGAAGTGCCATGCTATTATTACTTAATATTCCTGCTAAGGCATAGTCTTTTTTTCTTTCAAATAAAAAACTCAATGGCGCCAAGCGTGAGGGAATGCTAGACGTTTGGTAATTTCTCCTCCGACCAGGATAAAGGATCCCATTGAAGCGGCCAATCCCATGCATATTGTATGTACATCTGGTCTTACAAATTGCATAGTATCGTAAATAGCTACTCCGGGTATTACCCATCCTCCGGGAGAATTTATAAACAAATAGAGATCTTTGGTATCATCCTCTATACTGAGATATACCATAAGACCAATAAGTTGATTTGAGATCTCACTATCAACCTCTTGGCCTAAAAAAAGCAATCTTTCTCGATAAAGTCGGTTGATTAGGATAAAAAACTATCCCTTAGGAACCGTACATGCACCTTTTGAGGCATACGGTTCAAAAAATCGCGGAAAAAAGATCAATGTATAAGATTCCAGCCCCTTTATTTTGGCTTAGAGTAGGTTCTATCTAACTTTTAACAAAGGAACCCTTTTTCTTCAAAAAAAAAAGATAAGTTTTTGCTCGTTTTCCTATAATCTATAATACGAAATTCACTACACTTATCAAACAAACTTCTCATTGATATATTGTTTCATCGCCAAATTACGATGTAATTTTCTTGTTCCTGAAGGGGCCCCTTCCATTTTTTTAGGTTTATGCTCTACTCCAGGTAAAGATTTCCCCGATTTCTATTTGCACATATAGGATAAATGCTCCCAATACCACTTCTTTTTTGAATTCATTTGATGCCTTTCTTCCGTCAAATAGTTGAGGTATTCAGCATATTATTCTATTCGATTAATTAACACTTTGAGATCACCCCTCTTTCTAATTTAATAATAAAATCGTTTATGATACAAGTAGTAATCGCCGATCTATTACTAATTGGGTTTTTTCTAAACGGAGCCTGGATACTTCATTTTCTTGGTCCAACCAAGCCAACCATAAATAAGTTTTATTGAGATGGTAATATTAATCTGGATCCCCCCAAAACGGATCTAATTGCACCTCACGCGCCAAATTTTGAATAAATTGATTGGGTGAAACAAGGGATATCTCGATCGAGGGAGAGAACGGGGAAATCCCATATGACCCAATATATCTGACAAGCCGCACTATACGTCAACCCAAGATGCATCTTCCTCTCCAGGACTTCGAAAAGGTACTTTTGGAACACCAATAGGCATTAACAAAAAATGAAGTACTATATTTCACTTTGATGTGGAAACGTAATAATGGGTTTAATTGTCTTCATAAAAATTGGCCGTTATTCATTTTAGCCATGGTCAGAAAGGAAGACAGAATTAATAAAGTAACTAATAAAAATAGGTCTTTCGAATGATGACTAAGTATGGATGGATTCACTCATAGAAAATGGGCTCAACCCACCATTGCGTATTGGGGCTTATCGGGTATAGAATAGATCTGCTTCTCTTTGTTCCTACGAACAGAATTGTTTGATTATTGCCAGCAGAAGAGAACAAATATTATCTCCTGCTCGGAGAGAATCCACTGAAGGGGGGAGGTCCATAGTATCGTTTTTAAAATGCAATAAAGTTACATAGTCTTTATCTTTATTTGATAAAAAGGGGTATTTCCATGGGTTTGCCTTGGTATCGTGTTCATACCGTTGTATTGAATGATCCCGGTCGGTTGATTGCTGTCCATATAATGCATACAGCTCTGGTTGCTGGTTGGGCCGGTTCAATGGCTCTATATGAATTAGCCGTTTTTGATCCTTCTGATCCTGTTCTTGATCCAATGTGGAGACAAGGTATGTTCGTTATACCCTTCATGACTCGTTTAGGAATAACTAATTCGTGGGGTGGTTGGAGTATCACAGGGGGGGCTGTAACGAATTCAGGCATTTGGAGTTATGAAGGTGTGGCCGGAGCGCATATTGTGTTTTCTGGCTTGTGCTTCTTAGCAGCTATTTGGCATTGGGTGTATTGGGATCTAGCAATATTTACTGATGAACGTACAGGAAAACCGTCTTTGGATTTGCCCAAGATTTTTGGAATTCATTTATTTCTTTCAGGGGTGGCTTGTTTTGGTTTTGGCGCATTTCATGTAACAGGTTTGTATGGCCCTGGAATATGGGTGTCCGATCCTTATGGACTAACTGGAAAAGTACAATCTGTAAATCCAGCGTGGGGTGTGGAAGGTTTTGATCCGTTTGTTTCGGGCGGAATAGCCTCTCATCATATTGCAGCGGGTACATTGGGCATATTAGCGGGCCTATTTCATCTTAGTGTTCGTCCGCCTCAACGTCTATACAAAGGATTACGTATGGGCAATATTGAAACCGTCCTTTCCAGTAGTATCGCTGCTGTCTTTTTTGCTGCTTTTGTAGTTGCTGGAACTATGTGGTATGGTTCAGCAACTACCCCCATCGAATTATTTGGTCCCACTCGGTATCAATGGGATCAGGGATACTTCCAGCAAGAAATATATAGAAGAGTTAGTGCTGGACTCGCTGAAAATCAAAGTTTCTCAGAAGCTTGGTCTAAAATTCCGGAAAAACTTGCTTTTTATGATTACATTGGGAATAATCCGGCAAAAGGGGGGTTATTCAGAGCGGGCTCAATGGACAACGGGGATGGGATAGCTGTTGGATGGTTAGGACACCCCATCTTTAGAGATAAAGAAGGGCGTGAACTTTTTGTACGTCGTATGCCTACCTTTTTCGAAACATTTCCAGTTGTTTTGGTAGATGGAGACGGAATTGTTAGAGCTGATGTTCCTTTTAGAAGGGCAGAATCAAAGTATAGTGTTGAACAAGTAGGTGTAACTGTTGAGTTCTACGGCGGCGAACTTAACGGAGTTAGTTATAGTGATCCTGCTACTGTTAAAAAATATGCTAGACGCGCTCAATTGGGTGAAATTTTTGAATTAGATCGTGCTACTTTGAAATCGGATGGTGTTTTTCGTAGCAGTCCGAGGGGTTGGTTTACTTTTGGACATGCTTCGTTTGCTTTGCTCTTTTTCTTCGGACACATTTGGCATGGTGCTCGAACCTTATTCAGAGATGTTTTTGCTGGTATTGACCCAGATTTGGATGCTCAAGTAGAATTTGGCGCATTCCAAAAACTTGGAGATCCAACTACAAAAAGACAAGTAGTCTGATATAATATAACATTGTTATCGTATCTTTCGAATCTACTTTTTTTTCTTTGACTTTTGCTCTTTCTTTAGGTAGGAAAATAAACAGGTATGGAAGCTATAATTGTAAACCACGATCGAATCTATGGAAGCATTGGTTTATACATTCCTTTTAGTCTCGACTCTAGGGATAATTTTTTTCGCTATCTTTTTTCGAGAACCCCCTAAAGTTCCAACGAAAAAGGTGAAATAAATTATTTTGCATTTTATCAATTGAAGTACTAAGCCTCCCGATATTGGGAGGCTTAGTACTTTAACTAGAACTAGTCCCCATGTTCCTCGAATGGATCTCTTAGTTGTTGCGAGGGTTGCCCAAAAGCGGTATATAAGGCATACCCAGTAAAACTTACAAGTAAACCAGATATAGAGATGGCGACTAGGGTTGCTGTTTCCATTATTATATAATTTCAAGACCACAATGGATCTATGATAAGATCGTTTATTTACAACGGAATAGTATACAAAGTCAACAGATCTTAATTAAAACAATAGGATTTATGGTTACACAAACCGTTGAGAGTAATTCCAGATCTGGTCCAAGATCAACAAATGTAGGGGGTTTATTGAAACCATTGAATTCGGAATATGGTAAAGTAGCTCCTGGATGGGGAACCACTCCTTTGATGGGTGTCGCAATGGCTCTATTTGCGATATTCCTATCTATTATTTTGGAGATTTATAATTCTTCCGTTTTACTGGACGGAATTTCAATGAATTAGAAGATCACAAGAACTGTGAAGTCTTAGCTTTTCAATACAAAGTGAATCCTTTAGGGGGCTCGGATTTCTAGCCCATATTTATATATTTATTTTTATTTTGGTAGTTCGACCGCGGAATTTCTTTGTTTCTGTAGTTCGGAATATGAGTGTGTGACTTGTTATAATTGATCCTATTGATAGTACAGAGAATGGGTCTGCCATCTTCATAGAGATGTGTTTTATCGCGTCGGATATTTAGTCTATTATCTGAAACACAGAATATATGAAATCGAGCACGAAATATTTAAACTATGATTCATACTTAATATTCAGACCCCGCGGCCGGACTAAAAAAAATGCAAAGAATTAAGTATAAATTGAAAGATTTTTCTTCTTTCAAACGCCTCTTTATGCTTTGCTTAGTTTAAGACGAACTATTTCTTTTGATTTTCAGTCATTTTATGATATATATCTATTAATTTAATTAATATTCATTGAATAAGTGATGATACAATGGTTTTTACTCAGAGAATCATTGGACTTAGCTTTAAGGTTTTATTGAATCATCGTGGTTATAGTATGAATCTGAGGTTTCAATCGATTCATAGGGTCTTAACAAGAGAATTCCTATAAAAAATAAATAAATACAAAGACATATTAATTAAAATTAATTAAATTAAACACAAATAAAAATAATAAATCAACGAAAGAAAACAAAATAGGGAAATAGAAGATTCAAGAGGCCTGTAACGATCTATATAAAGCAATATAAAGACGAATGAGCCGACTTGATATTTTGGCATTATCACCACAAAGCTTTCGGTTTTTTTTTTTCATATCTTCAGAGAAGAGATAAGATTGAAGCAAAGGAGAAACTAGAACTAGTAAGAAGTTTCAAACCTTCTATTTATTCTATATCTGTTTCAACCAGTATTGAGGTGTTTATGTTTGAGCTGTATGAGATGAAATTCTCATATACGGTTCTCAGAGGGGGAGTCCTCTTGGGTTACCTATCTCAATAAAGTCTATGATTGGTTCGAAGAACGTCTCGAGATTCAGGCGATTGCAGATGATATAACTAGTAAATACGTTCCTCCTCATGTTAACATTTTTTATTGTCTAGGAGGAATTACCCTTACTTGTTTTTTAGTCCAAGTAGCTACGGGATTTGCTATGACGTTTTACTATCGCCCGACCGTTACTGAGGCTTTTACTTCTGTTCAATATATAATGACTGAAGCTAACTTTGGTTGGTTAATCCGATCAGTTCATCGTTGGTCGGCAAGTATGATGGTCCTAATGATGATCCTGCACGTATTTCGGGTGTATCTCACCGGTGGATTTAAAAAACCTCGCGAATTGACTTGGGTTACAGGTGTGGTTCTGGGTGTATTGACCGCATCTTTTGGTGTAACTGGTTATTCCTTACCTTGGGACCAAGTTGGTTATTGGGCAGTCAAAATTGTAACAGGCGTACCTGACGCTATTCCTGTAATAGGATCGCCTTTGGTAGAATTATTACGCGGAAGTGCTAGTGTGGGACAATCCACTTTGACTCGTTTTTATAGTTTACATACTTTTGTCTTACCCCTTCTTACTGCCGTATTTATGTTAATGCACTTCCCAATGATACGTAAGCAAGGGATTTCTGGTCCTTTATAGAAAAGATCAGAGATATTTGTAATCACTCAGTTCTCAATTTTGGAGTATTTCATTGCTACAAGTATGGATTATTGAAAAGAATAAGACATGGTTTGGATATTTTCCTTCAACTCCACAATCACAATATTGTGTTATTTAT